CCTTCAAAAGCAAGTAAATAGATCCGAAACATATAAAATGCAGTTAATCCTGCTGTGGACCAAGCTATTATTGCAAAAATAGGTAAATACAACCAACTATCATTAAGAATTTCATCTTTGGACCAAAAACAAGCAAGGGGTGGAATACCAGAAAGAGAAAGTGTACCCAATAAAAAAGCAGTTTTTGTAATTGGTACATGTTTTCTTAAACCGCCCATAAGAACCATATTCTGACTTTTATCTGGAGAATATCCAACAATAGCTTCCATCGCATGAATAATTGATCCAGATCCTAAGAACAACAATGCCTTCGAATAAGCATGAGTAATCAAATGAAATAAAGCAGCTCGATAAGACCCCATACCTAGAGCTAACATCATATAACCCAATTGAGACATTGTAGAATAAGCTAAGCTTTTCTTAATATCTTTTTGAGCAAGAGCTAAAGTGGCTCCTAAAAATAATGTTATTATACCTATCAAAGCTATTAGATTTAGAATGTAAGGTATAACTATGAAAAGAGGAAGAAGCCGAGCTACAAGAAAAATTCCTGCTGCTACCATAGTAGCGGCATGTATAAGAGCCGAAATGGGGGTAGGCCCTTCCATGGCATCAGGTAACCATACATGAAGTGGAAATTGGGCGGATTTAGCAACAGCGCCGGCAAATAATAGAGAGGCGCATAAAGTAACAAATAAAAAATTAACTTCATTATTAGAAACCAAGTTATTGAATATTTCAAACAAATCCCGAAATTCGAAACTACCTGTTATCCAATAAAAACCCAAAATTCCTAATAATAAACCAAAATCCCCGACACGATTAGTTACAAACGCTTTTTGACAAGCATTCGCGGCACTGGGTCGTGTGAACCAAAAACCTATTAATAGATAAGAACACACTCCAACTAATTCCCAAAAAATATAAATTTGTATCAAATTCGAACTAGTAACTAATCCCAACATTGAAGTATTGGAAAAACTCATATAAGCAAAAAATCTCAAATATCCCTGATCATGAGACATATAATTGTCACTATAAATAAGAACCATAATTCCAACAGTAGTGATTAATATCGACATAATAGAAGTAAGTGGATCAACCAAGCAGCCAAATTCTAAAGAAAAATCATTATTGATGGTCCAAGACCATACATATTGATAGACAGAATTATTATTTATTTGCTGAATAGAAAAAAGGGCTGAAAAAACCATAACTATACTTAATAATAAAACACTAGGAAAAGCCCACATACGGCGAAGATTTTTTGTTGCCGTTGGAAAAAGTAGAAGTCCTGTTCCAATTAAGATAGGAACTGGAAGTGGAATGAAAGGTATAATCCATGAATATTGATATGTATATTCCATAAAAAAAAAAAAAAAAAAAATTATCTTAATTAATTGTTTCTGAGTCACCGGTTCTTATTTCTTTTCTTTTGAAAGGGGTCGGTTAATAAAAAAAAATTAAGATATATAAAATAAAACTTAAATAGAATTTTCTAGCCTTAATTATTCTGAATCTTTCCAAACTACTTCAAATATTTAAAATCAAGAGGTTATAATTGGTCAAATGATATAAATAAGTCACTAGTGAAAAATAAATACGTATTTAATTTTATTAATACTGAATTGTTAATATTAAATTCAAATTTTTAAATAAAATTTTATGAAGATAAAAAATGAAAATTCTAATTTTCATTTTAATTATTACGTATTACAATAATTTTTTTATATCTATAGAACAAGGATAAATAATTATACCAAAAACAGTATTTGATATGAATCATAAAGCCCATAACTAAAACTATTTATTGTAATTCGGTTATTTAGAATCATTAACCAATTTGTTTTGTAACTAATTGTTTGTCTTCCATTACAATAAAAGCTATTTGTAGGAAATGCTATGATATCCAACACTTTAATTTTACGGAAAAAAAAAGGGGGAAAATAAAATGCCTTTAAATTATGTATTTTGTATCCTTTAACAGATTAACTACTAGTCTCATTTGATAATTAAAATTTTGTGGACTCTTTCTTCGAGCTTGAACAATTAAATTAATATTAAATTAATTAATATAATAGAAAAAATTATTAAAGTTTTTTTTTTTAAATGAAGCGGGAGAAGGGTTATTAAACTTTTAGATTTTTTTATTACATGTATAAATGTAACACGACGAAAATAGAAAGAAAACGAAACGGACAATCTTTCTTTTTTTTTATTATTATTTTTTTTTTTTATTTTATCAACTTCAATCTATTTGGCATAGTGTACCTTATCGTTCTTATTAATATTAATATTTTATGTGATTTTTAACCCCCCCTTTTTTTTGGAGTCTAATTTAGAGAAAAAATAGATAGAGAGTAGTAAAGAACAATTGATTTTGAACAATAGATGTCTTTCACATCCAACCGAAAAACCTATTATAACTTTTTAATGGCAGTTCCAAAAAAGCGCACCTCTATTTCAAAAAAACGTATTCGTAAAAATATTTGGAAAAGGAAGGGATATAGGGCAGCATTGAAAGCTTTTTCGTTAGCGAAATCTCTTTCTACCGGGAGTTCTAAAAGTTTTTTTTGTGTAACAAATAAATAATCTGAATCGTTCTAATAACTAATAAAGTAATATAATTTTGTTTATAGTTTATTTATAAGATTTATAAGTTATAAAAATGATAAATAATATTTATCAATTATAATTAATATTAACATCATAATAGTATAGTAAAAGAATAAATATAGTATAGTAAAAGAATAAATATAGTATAGTAAAAGAATAAATATTAATATATAAGATAAATTACAATATAAACAATATACATTAAAAATAAATAAAAAAATAAAATAAATAAAAAAGAATTAGTCTCATAATGTTTTAATTTAAAACGAATATAAAATTGAATTTGTTTTACTTTAATTTGAAGCCAAATTTTTCTTTCGTTTCTGATATAGATAAGAATTCTGTTGTCTACTGAATTCTAAAAATGAATGGTACTTTTTTGTTTGAAAAAAGGGTAAACGCAAGCGCAAGGTTTCGCCTTTCATTTTAGTATGTTTTATCATTTTCCGGATGGGGATTATCACTTTCCCCATCGCCCTTACTCAATAATAAAAAGAATTTTTTTTTTAGTTATATTTTTGATTTTATATTATATTTTATATTATAAAGAAGAGGTCGTTGAAACTAATTGATTAAGTTTAAAATGTTTTTTATAATCTTTTAAACCATTATTTTGGGTTTTAGAAATTATTATCACTATATAAATTCCTTAAACCCAATTAAATTAATAAAAGCCCCGTTTCCATTTTTAGGTAGTTATATGACGAATGCGCCAATTTTGAGTGATCTATTTTAGATCCTATGTTTCGATTGGAAGATCGATCAAGATATAATGTATATATATTAATTAAAAATTTTAGAAAATATTTTGAAGTACGGGACAATTTCTATACGAAATTTTTTTATATGATTGATACGACCATCCCAAATACCTAACTTAATGGGTTTGCTAAATCTTAACGCAAATTCTCTACACAACAAAAAATCCTAACGCAACCTAACTATGCAAATATTTACATAAATCTTTTGAGTGTATCGCTGAAATTGTGTTATATAAAAATTCTATTTTTTTATTAATCGATAAAATGAATTTTTTATTTTAGATTAATAAAATAAATGATATTTATTTTAGATTAATAAAATAAATGATAAAAGAAATTAATCATTAAAAAATGCAAACGAGGCAGAACATTTTTTTTACTTATATCCAGGGATTGAAGTAAAAATTATCTAGTTACAACTGTTCCATTTTAGTTTTAGGAGAGCATAAAGTAATAGCCTACGAAAAAATACATTGTTAGTTCAGTTAAATAAAATTGACATCCTAAAATACTAAATAACTAAATAAAAAGATAATAATAAGAAAAATCAATATTATTAACGTTAACGAAAACGTTTTAATCCCTAATTTTTAAACAAGTTTTTATTCATCAATTTGAATGTTTTCCTAAAAAAAAATATTGGATTGAATTAACTCCTTCAAGCTCGACGATTGAATAAAAATAGGTTATTATGATTTCGAATAAGCCGCTATGGTGAAATCGGTAGACACGCTGCTCTTAGGAAGCAGTGCTAGAGCATCTCGGTTCGAGTCCGAGTGGCGGCATGGCATCTTCTAAAAGAGTAAGTCCTATAATGAATTCAATTCCCGATTTCAATTCCTATAATTGAGGGACGCCCTTATTAATTTAATAATTTTTATGATATTTTCAACTTTAGAGCATATATTAACTCATATATCCTTTTCGATCGTTTCAATTGTAATTACAATTCATTTGATAATTTTATTAGTCGATGAAATCGTAGGACTAGATGATTCGTCAGAAAAGGGGATGATAGCTACTTTTTTCTGCATAACAGGATTATTAGTTACTCGTTGGATGTATTTGAGGCATTTACCATTAAGTGATTTATATGAATCATTAATTTTTCTTTCGTGGAGTTTTTCCATTATTCATATTATTCCGTATTTTAAAAAACATAAAAACCATTTAAGCGCAATAACCGCGCCAAGTGCTATTTTTACTCAAGGTTTTGCTACTTCGGGTCTTTTAACTGAAATGCATCAATCCGCGATATTAGTACCCGCTCTCCAATCCCATTGGTTAATGATGCACGTAAGTATGATGGTATTGAGCTATGCAGCTCTTTTGTGTGGATCATTATTATCACTAGCTCTTCTAGTCATTACATTTCGAAAATTCATAAGGATTTTTAGTAAAAGCAATAATTTAGAAAATGAGTCAGTTTACTTTAGTGAGATTCAATACGTGAACGAAAGAAACAATGTCTTACGAAACACTTCTTTTATTTCGTCTCAAAATTATTACAGGTATCAATTGATTCAACAATTGGATCGTTGGAGTTATCGTATTATTAGTCTAGGGTTTATCCTTTTAACCGTAGGTATTCTTTCGGGAGCAGTATGGGCTAATGAAGCATGGGGATCATATTGGAATTGGGATCCAAAGGAGACTTGGGCATTTATTACTTGGACCATATTCGCTATTTATTTACATATTAGAACAAATAAAATTTTTGAAAGTGTAAATTCTGCAATTGTGGCCTCAATGGGCTTTCTTATAATTTGGATATGCTATTTTGGGGTTAATCTATTAGGAATAGGGTTGCATAGTTATGGTTCATTTACATTAACATCTAATTGAATAAAAGACTTGACGAATATAAACATAGGACGGCATACAGGTATATATACGAAAACTTCATGTAAACAATCAAGAACCATTTGAATCATTTCCATTACTTGATTCAAATGGTTCTCACAAATTCAAAAGATATCTAGTTATAATAGAATTCCAATTTATTTATTTTACTTAAAAGAATATAAAAGACTCATTTTTTTATTGTACAATCAACCATTTTTAAAATCATGGGATTTCAGTTTCATTTTTTGGTTTACTCACAAAAACTATCGAAAAAAATAATTGGATATAATAGCTTCGACCTTGTCAACTGATAATGATAAAACGAAATCGGGATAAACACCAATACCTATTACAGGTAAAAGGATAGAGATCGAAACAAATAATTCTCGCGGTCCAGAATCAAAAAAATAAGAGTTTGGGGCATTAAAAAGCTTGTATCCATAGAACATCTGGCGTAACATAGATAATGAATAAATAGGAGTTAATATCATTCCAATTGCCATTACAAAAGTAATTAATATTTTTGTCATTAAAAGATATTTTTGACTAGTAAGTATTCCAAAAAAAACTAACAATTCGGCAACAAAACCGCTCATGCCCGGTAATGCAAGAGAAGCCATTGATAAGATACTGAAAGTCGTGAATATTTTTGGAATTGCGATAGCCATTCCGCCCATTTCGTCGAGATAAACAAGACGTATTCTATCATAACTCGTTCCGGCCAAGAAAAAAAGCGCAGCGCCAATAAATCCGTGAGAGATTATTTGTAAAATGGCTCCGTTGAGTCCTGTATCGCTTATAGAACCAATTCCTATAATTATGAAACCCATATGAGATACAGAAGAGTAGGCTATTCTTTTTTTTAAATTACGCTGACCGGGAGATGTTGAAGCTGCATAGATTATTTGAATTGTGCCTACTATAATCAACCAGGGAGAGAATATAGAATGGGCGTGGGGTAATAATTCCATATTGATCCGAACCAATCCATACGCTCCCATTTTTAATAAGATTCCGGCTAAAAGCATACAAGTACTGTAATGTGCCTCTCCATGGGTGTCTGGTAACCATGTATGTAAGGGTATGATCGGTGATTTGACAGCAAAAGCAATAAGAAATCCAATATAGAATATTATTTCCAGTGCTACAGGATACGATTGATTAGCTGATGTTTCAAAATTTAATGTTGGTTCATTGGAACCATATAAACCAATACCCAAAACTCCCATTAATAAAAAAACGGAACTTCCTGCAGTGTACAAAATAAATTTTGTAGCTGAATACAAACGTTTCTTTCCCCCCCACATGGATAGAAGTAGATAAACTGGAATTAATTCTAACTCCCACATGATGAAAAAAAGTAAAAGGTCTCGAGAAGAAAATGGTCCTATTTGACCGCTATACATTGCTAACATCAGAAAATGGAATAGTCGGGAATCTCGAGTAATCGGCCGAGCCGCTAAAGTAGCTAAAGTTGTGATAAATCCTGTCAGTAAAATGGGTCCTATAGAAATTCCATCTATTCCCAATCTCCAGTAAAAATCAAAAAAATCGATCCATTTATAATCCTCTGTCAGTTGCATTAATGGATCATCCAATTGGAAACGATAACCGAATGCATAGGTTGTTAGAAGGAGTTCTATTATGCATATACCTATGGTATACCACCGAATTATCTTATTTCCTCTATGAGGGAGAAAGAAAATTAAGGAACCCGCGAATATTGGCAAAACTACAACTAGCGTTAACCAAGGAAAATTATTCATGGTAAAAACAAGATAAACTTGGACCAGAAAAACCCGTGCTCAAAATAAATAGTTTTTGAGCGCGGGTTTTTGTCGGTAAAGGTAAAAAAATCAAATGTATTCAAGTAGGGTTTTCTGGAACGTATTAATAAGCCAGACCCATACTTCGAGTTGTTTCATGCCATAAATAAACTCGAACACTCAAGAAATCTGTCGGACAGGCGGATTCACATCTCTTACAACCGACACAGTCCTCTGTTCTTGGAGCAGAAGCAATTTGCTTAGCTTTACACCCGTCCCAAGGTATCATTTCTAATACATCCGTTGGGCAGGCGCGCACGCATTGAGTACACCCTATACACGTATCATAAATCTTTACTGAATGTGACATTTGGATCTATAAATTTTTGAATGTCAGAAAGTTTCGATCTAGTAAACTTGTAAATGAATCATATATTTAGACACCAGATGAATCAATAATTTATCATAATTTTTCTAATCAATCTACTTCTGGATTGACTCATGCGATAGAGCCAAGATACTTTAATTTCTTACATTTTTGAAAACATGTATTATTACGTAATGTATGGTCATGGTAATTCTAATTTATGAATATTAGAATTTATATGATTAATACTACTTATTCAACAAATTCGATTGATTGATACGAGTTGATTTTCTGTTACGATAAATTGATGAAACAATAGCCGGGCCAATAGCTGCTTCAGCGGCTGCAATAGCTATAACAAAAATTGAGAAAATATTTCCTTTTAATTGGCGACTATCAAAAAAATCAGAAAATGTTACGAAATTCATATTAACCGCATTCAGTATAAGTTCAAGACACATAAGGGCTCTAACCATATTCCGGCTCGTGATCAATCCATAGATACCGATAGAAAATAAGTAGGCACTCAAAACAAGTACATGTTCGAGCATCATTGACCAACTCCTTATCAATTTCGATTCATTTCAATATGAACTGAACAACAATTAAACAGATTCAATTGACTAGAATAAAAAAAAGTACGGAACAAAGGCAGATTTTCTATTGTTAATAGAATAGATTGAATAATTTCTATTTTAGACATAAACAATCTTTAATTAAAGAATTAAAGGGAAATAAATGTAATGTAATAAAACAGAGTTTAATGTGCATTGCTAATTCTATAAATTTTTTACTGTCGCGCCACGGCAATTGCACCTATCAAAGCGGCTAAAAGAATTATCGAAACGAATTCAAATGGAAGAAAAAAATCTGTTGATAAATGAATTCCAATTTGTTGACTATTACTTATCAAATCTTGCTCTATAATCTGGTTTGATCTTGTAGTCCAAATAATTCCGTACCATGACGTATCCGTAATAATAATCATGAGTAAAACAAAAATACTTGTACAAACTGGCAAAGTAACCACATCCCCAATGGTCCAAAGATTCAAATCTTTGTAATATTCTGAACCATTCATGAACATCACAGCAAATACGATTAAAACATTTATAGCTCCCACGTAAATAAGGAGTTGTGCAGCAGCTACAAAATAAGAGTTTAATAGAATATAGAATAAGGATATACAAACAAGAACCAGTCCCAATGAAAAGGCAGAATAAATGGGGTTGGTAAATAATACCACCCCCATACCTCCTAGTATAAGAACCGATCCCAAAAAGACTAAAAGAAAATCATGTATTGGTCCGGGCAAATCCATTATATGTAAAATAAGAGATAAATAAATAGAAATGTTTTTCATGACCTTATTGAGACCCGACCAGAAAATTTTTTTTTTTATGATTTTTGAGCAATTCCTAATTTAATCCTAAGTAAATAAATACTAAGGGATATGAATAAATGTGAGTACTATTATTGGACTAATTTCATTCTTTATCTGAAAGAGTCGTTCTAATTCTAAACGATATATTAAAAAAAAATTATGGATATATTAATTAATGGATTTTCAATCCAAATTAAGACGCGTTTCTTACCAACCAATCAATAGTTGGTATTTGTAGTTATTGACCAAACAACACGAAAGAAACCTAAATTCCTTCTATATTAGTTATTAGTAAAGTAATTCTAAATTATTCGTTAATAAGAGATTTACTTATTTAATAAGAGATTTACTTATTTATTTGAGGCGAATTCAAAATTGTTCGAATTGTATAATCGTCAATTACTGACATTGGTAAACGACCCAAAGCAATTTGATTATAATTCAATTCGTGACGATCATAAGTAGAAAGTTCATATTCTTCAGTCATTGATAAACAATTCGTTGGACAATACTCAACGCAATTACCACAAAATATACAGACTCCGAAATCAATACTGTAATTAAGCAGCCGTTTCTTGCGAATATCAGTTTCCAATTTCCAATCAACAACGGGTAGATCTATAGGACATACACGAACGCATACTTCACAAGCAATACATTTATCAAATTCAAAATGGATTCGACCGCGGAAACGCTCCGCGGTGATTGATTTTTCATAAGGATATTGAATAGTTACGGGTAAACGATTTGCGTGGGATAAAGTAATCATGAAACTTTGACCAATGTACCTTGCAGCTCGTACTGTTTGTTGACCATAATTCATGAACCCAGTTACCATAGAGAACATATCGTTAATATATATATGAATAGTTTTATGTTTGTTTATTTCTCTTGTTTGAGACACGTTGGGAATATAGAATGTTACTTTACAGTGAAAAGAGTTGGAAAGAAGTTGTTAATAATAGATTACCGAGAGAAATAGGTAAAAGAAATTTCCATCCAAGATTCAATAGTTGGTCCATTCTTAGCCTCGGTAAAGTCCATCTTGTTGTGATAGGAATGAACAAGAACAAATAAGTTTTAGCTAATGTAATAAAGATACCAATTATCGCTCCAAAAACTCCACATGTTTTATTTATTTCAAAAAGCTCAGAAACATATATGTCCGGAATAGATATATTCCAACCTCCCAAGTAAAGAACTGTTACAAATAATGAAGAAACCAATAGGTTTAGATAGGAAGCAACATAAAATAACCCAAATTTTATACCCGAGTATTCGGTTTGATAACCTGCTACTAACTCTTCTTCTGCTTCTGGTAAATCAAAAGGTAATCTCTCACATTCTGCTAGGGAAGAAATAATAAAAATGATAAACCCTATAGGCTGACGCCACAAATTCCATCCCCAAAAACCATATTTTGATTGCGCCTCAACAATATCAATTGTACTTGAACTGTTAGATAATTATAGTCGGTGATACCATCACTGTTACCATCGCTATTACAGAACCGTACATGAGATTTTCACCTCATACGGCTCCTTGAAGGCCAGAAATAAATATAGGGACCGCGTCAGTATTCTTTTTTGAATCTTGATATGTTTGTAGGATGGATAACTATCGGCCGGTCCCAAATTAGACCAATTGAATTCTGTCTGTTATAATTATTTTAATTCAAAATTAAATAAAAAAAGTACTTCTGAATTGATCTCATCCTTTCTTTAATTTAATAATTTCAATAAAAATTTCAATTCTTCTTTGTTCAGTAATAACTTAACTGTTCAATAAAATACTTCTTGTAAAAATATCAATAACCCGTTGGTTTCACGTACGAAAAAAAAATTCGATATTAATTAATTAATTATGACACAAATTATATATCTATTAATATGTATATGGGAAAGAATAAAAGTAACAAAGAATAAATAAAGTATATCTTTTTTTTTTTTTCGTTCCTATTCTTCTTTCTATTTCTGAGAAAAAGAGGGCTTTCAAAATAAAGTTAAAGGATTATTTCGTTTCGAATAGTTATTTATTAAATCGGTGGATAGGAGTATACTCTGGATTGGAATCGTGTCATGGGGAGTACTGCCTGATCATTTCTACCAACTTAAAGCCCCAATTAGTATTCTTTGTTTGTATATTATGTAAAAATGTCCTTTTGGAGAATTTACATAATCTCCATTACTAATCCTTTACATATGTTCGTGTTTCTAACCATCCACTCGTTTTTGCTCAATCCCCCGTTATGCTAATACATAAAAATGATAGTGAAAACTCAATACGGTTGATCTTTTGAACCCGCTTCAAGTCAGGATGACTAATCAACCAATCTTGGGGGAAACGGTCTCTTCTGTTTATGTTTATTTCCGCTTAACTCTCTAACTCTTATACATAGAAAATGAGAATCAATCTTTTTACTGCGAATTTATATATAAGCTGTTTTCTTTCTTATATATAAGCTGTTTTCTTTCACTCATATAACTATTTGATTTAGTTCATCAACCCGAATAATGAATAAAAAAAAATTAAGATATCTACTCAATCCATTCCAACCCTTTCCTTGAAAGGAAGGAATAGAGAAAAGTTTCTGTCTATGTATCAACGAATCGCACGTAGAGATATTGATAACACACATAAAGTTAATGGTATTTCATAACTAATCGATTGAGCAGCAGCTCGTAGACCGCCTAAAAAGGAATATTTATTATTTGACCCGTATCCCGACATAAGAAGTCCAATTGGAGCAATACTGGAAATGGCAATCCATAAAAAAACACCGATATTGAGATCCGCTAAAACAAGGTGATATCCAAAAGGAACTACTGAATAACTTACTAAAATTGATATGACTGCTATGGATGGCCCGATACTGAATAAACGAGTATCCCCCCTAGATGGAAAAAGATTTTCTTTGAAAAGTAGTTTTGTCCCATCTGCTAGAGCTTGAAGAACTCCCAAAGGGCCGGCGTATTCAGGTCCAATACGTTGTTGTATCCCTGCCGATATTTCTCTTTCTAACCATACAATTACCAGTACGCCTATTGTGATTCCCACTACAAGAGTCAAAATAGGAACAAGAACCCATAGAATTCCATAAACCTCTTTAAAAAATTCGAATCTAGAAAAAGAATCGATATCTTGTACTTCCGGTGTATCAATTATCATTTCAACGATCAACTTCTCCCATAATGATATCTATACTACCTAGTATCGTCATAATATCAGCCAATTTCATTCTTTTAACTAACCGCGGAAGAATTTGCAAATTGATAAAACCCGGCGGGCGGATTTTCCATCTCCAAGGAAAACCACTCTGATCCCCTATGAGAAAAATTCCCAATTCTCCCTTTGGGGCTTCTACTCTCACATAAAGTTCTTGTTTCGGCAATTCAAATGTAGGAGACGGCTTTTTACTAATAAATCGATATTCAAAATCATTCCATTCCGGATTCCTTTCTCTATCAAAGTATCGTATTTCTAAATTCTCATAGGGTCCCCCTGGAATTCCTTCCAGGGCCTGTTGAATAATTTTTACGGATTCTATCATTTCACCAATTCGGACTAGATAACGAGCCAATGAATCTCCTTCTTTTTGCCACTGTACTTCCCAATCAAATTCGTCGTAACATTCATAATGATCAACTTTACGAAGATCCCATTGTATTCCGGAAGCTCGCAGCATTGGTCCCGATAAACCCCAATTTATTACTTCCTCTCTACCAATAATGCCTACTCCCTCGACTCGTTCTAAAAAAATAGGATTTCGTGTAATAAGTTTTTGATATTCAGCAACTCTTGTTAAAAAATAATCGCAGAAATCCAAACATTTATCTATCCAGCCATGAGGTAGATCGGCCGCTACTCCTCCGATACGAAAATAATTATGCATCATTCTCATACCGGTGGCAGCTTCGAATAGATCATATACTAATTCTCTTTCTCTGAAAATATAGAAAAAGGGAGTTTGTGCACCAATATCCGCCATAAAAGGACCGAGCCATAACAGATGAGAAGCTATACGACTCAACTCCAACATAATTATTCTGATATAGCTGGCTCTTTTAGGTACTTGAATATTTCCCAACTGTTCCGGTCCGTTTACAGTTATTGCTTCTGTGAACATAGTAGCTAAATAATCCCACCGTGTTACATAAGGCAAATATTGTATAATTGTTCGATTTTCCGCAATTTTTTCCATTCCTCGGTGTAAATAACCCAATATTGGTTCACAGTCAATAACATCTTCACCATCTAGAGTAATGATGAGTCGAAGAACACCATGCATTGATGGGTGGTGGGGGCCCATATTGACTATCATGAGGTCTTTTCTTGTAGCCGGTATATTCATAGGTTTTTCCTCGATTCATTCTTTCATGAATTGCTGAAAACGAAAAAAAGTTCATTAAAATTCAAGATCTAATAAATCAAATAATTCAAAATGCCTTTATAAAAATAAAATTAACGAGTTTTTGACTCCCGAATATCCAACCGATTAATTAATTCTTTATAACATATTCTATTTTTCTTTGACAAATAAGACAGTAATCGTTGGCGTTTTCCCAGAATTTTACGTAAACCTCTCTGAGATAAATAGTCTTTTTTGTGTAATTGTAAATGTGAAGTAAGTCTTCGTATCCTATTGGTGAAACTAACTATTTGAAATTCAACAGATCCTCTGTTTTCGTCTTTTTCTTCTTGTGAAATAACTGAGATGAATGAATTTTTTACCATAAACTGAAATCTTCTCTCCCCCCCTCTTTTTATTTTAAGATATTTTTTATTGATAGATATCTTTATTGATCAGTAATAATAATGCCCCTAATTTTTATTTGGTATATACAAAAATTTGTATTTCGTTATTCATTTCTAATTTTTTTAATTTAATAAAACTTACTCAATCCTATTTTCATTTTAAAATTGGATTTGAAAGGGGATACAAAAGTATGGTTGGTTTCTTCACTCACAAAAGATAAAAGTTTAGACCTAAAATAAGAAAATTTTGTTCATTCTAGATCTAATTGATATGTCATTGAATTAGTATCATGTATCAGAATGGAATGTAAGACAATGTATGCGTGCATCTCTTTGTCGTCATAGACCAGATATGGTATGGGAAATATAGGAAAAATGTACTATTAATGAATTTTCAATCGCGGATACATATGTATCCTTACCATACTGAAACAACTGCCATTATTGGTATTAAACCAATAACGATTCATACAAGCTAAATCTTCTAATCGATAATTGGGCCAAAGAAATAGCTTTAATTTTATAAGTTTTTTTTTATATTTTTTGCTTTTATCCACAACTTGACTGTTTACCTCATTCCCATTACAAAAAGATGCCTTTCTATGTCTATTCTTAGAATTTAAACAAATTAGAATTCGCAATTCTCTACGACGTCTAGGCGATAAAATATTTTCAGGAACAAACAAATCATAATTTTTTTTATATCTATTTCCAGTCATCTTTTGATGTTTTGTAATGACTTCATCAGAATTCTTATCAACATGTTTTTTTTCTCGGTATCTTTGATTTATTTGATGTTTACTTTTATGAACTAATGAAATACCGAGGGTTTGATACATAATAAATTTTCCATCATTTTTTATAGCTAGACGAATTGGTTCAATAATCAAAAATCCCCTTTTAATAAATTCTGTAAGAGTTACATCTTTCTGAATCGTCAAAATATCCAGACTCATTTCGCCCCTTTGAATAGAGGATATAGTAATTTCTCTTGGATTTATCAGTCTAAGCAGGAGACAATATACGTTGATGTTATTGATTATTTTTTTATTTAAAGAATCATCCCATCTCAATTGAAAATACAAATACCTTTTTAGGAAGAAATCAAACTCCGCTTTTGTATTGATCTTGTATTGCTTTTTATTTCTATGTTTTTTCATGTCCGATCCCGTATAATCTTCTTCAACATCTTTTTCTTGGTTTGAAAGAGCTGATTTAAGATCTGCTTGGCCCGTGGATTCTTTTTCTCCTTGATTTCGGTTTTCTAATTCAAGAGATTTTTTTTCATTCGACGATATTGATATAAAAGGATCTCTTTTTTTATTTCCAGTGATGCTTTTGTTTTCACTAGCATTTTTTTTTATATTAGAATGAAAAAGTAGTAATTTAATTGGTATAACCCACGGTTTCATTTTATACGTATTATAAAGTCTCACAAATTCTGGCAAGAACCAAAGTTCCAGATTTGATATGGGACGACTTAGTATTTCTTCATTCATTCCCATCCAATCCAAAAGGGGTTTTTGATTGGATAGGTTGATTTTTTGGTCTTGCTGAAGTGTGAGATAAAAAAGACCATTATTATTGATTTTATCAATTATTTGATACTTATTAACCCTAGTCCTAGTCTTAGTATATTTATTACTGTTAGTGTCAGTATCAATATTGATCCAGGCCTCAATATCGACCTTCGTTTTAAGACAAAAATCGAGAATTCTCCAATCAAAAAATTTTCTATCCGTATTTTTATCCATATCTCGAATATCATCTTCTACCATATTAAATGATTTTTGTTTATGTGTGTTGTAATTATAAAAAATATCTTGGTTAGTTTTTACTTGTAATGGTGATCCATAAATTGAAGAGTACTTCTTAGTTTCAGAATTTATAGATTTATATGCTAAAAGATCATATCTATATTGTTTTTTAAAATTATCCTTTTGATTCAATAATAAATCCGTTTCAATTTTTGTTTTTTTTTCGTAGTGAATTAATTCATCTTTTTCATCTTTTTCATATAAATCACACAAATCTTTATATAAATCTTTATTTTGAGCTATACAGTTCAATATATTTCGCCATTTTTGTGGTACTACTCTAGACCATTTAATTTGAGATACATCACATTGATATTGATAATGACTCCTTAACCAATTTGTCCATTGATTCATTCCAGAATTGCGAAGATTCTTAGGTCTTAATTCGGAATGAAATAGTTCTTGTCTTACAACAAAAAAATCCTTTATTTCATTCTTAAGAAAAAGGGGGGTTCCATTATATTGAAATACGGATTTCAATTTCTCTAACTTAATAAGTTGGGTTTGTGATAATTTGTAAAATACATATGCTTGTGAAAAGTAAGATAAGTCAAAAAAAGTCTTTGAATTTTTTTGACTAAGACTAATATTAGTATTAGAAAGTGACTCTTTTATAATCGAAATAAATTTAATTAAACTTTGATTTGTTTTATTAATTCTTTCTTGATTTGCTTCATTACTGTTAATGTTTTTATTAATAATTTTTTTTGTTGATTCAAGAAAAAGCTGTGTATTGATACTAGGAATATTAATCATAGATAGAAAGATATCTATGTATATCTTTTCAATGAAAAATATTATAAAATAATGGGATTTACGGATTAATCGAGCAGTTCTTCTTTTTAATATCTGCCAAATATTTTTTTGTGATTCCAATCTTTTATCATCATAACTTATTTTGTTAGAACTCAAACTTCTATCTGAAGTTATAAATCCCTTTTTCTTGTCTTTTGTAATTTTTTCTATTTGATTTATGATTGTGTTTATTCTATCAGTCAGATCTTGCATTTTTTTTTCTGTTAATGAATAATTTGTCCAATCCTGAGATCTAATTTGAATGGACGATTCCTGAATCATCCGATTACTGATTATTGAATCTTTTTTAATTTCACTCAATTCATATACTTCTATTTCTCTCAATCCAAATAATATAATTGGGTTTATTTTTGAGAGTTCTTTTATTATTTCTTTTATAAACAGAATGTTTTTAATGATCCATTTTTTTGGTTTTTTTGAGACATTTACAAACAATTTTGTTTGTTCTTTAAAAATTCCTAGAATTAGAAAACATTTCTTTTGCAATTTTTTAATTTTTTTTTTGAGTTCTTTTAAAATCGGTTCAAAAAATGAAAGTTTTTTTCTGGGAGAACCAAAAGGTAGTTCAGCTTCCATTCCAAAAATTGTTAAAAAACAAAAATCATTTTTTTGACCTTGCTTTTTCATTGGATCGTTATAAGGGGCTCGTAACTTAGATCTGTGCCAAGGTTTAAGACGAAAAGGAAATAGGATCTTGATCTGAATGCCGTCTGTTAACCAGTTTTTTGGAAATTCTTTTTCTGATAATTGAACGCCGTTATAGGTACATTTAACATGCATTTCTCTATTCCAATCCTTTAAGTCCTCATACCATTCCGGAAATTGAAATAATAGTATACGGACGATATTTTTAGCTATTATCAATGAAGGTACTATAATATATTTTCTAAGAATTGATTGGGTTACTAATAAAAAACCTCTCATTACTTGAGCAAGTAAAATACTATCCCAGGCTTCCGCTATTTGTATACGCACTTTCTCCTTTCTTTTGTCTTCTTCTTTTTTGTCCTCCTCTTTTTTTTTCGCGCTTTCTTTTGTCTTTTTCTCTGTATAATTCGAAATTGTGAATTCTGTGTTTTGCCACATCCAATTTCTAAAAATTTTTTTCATCCGTTCAGAAATATCAAAAAAAAAAAAAAAAAATTTGTCTATTCGGTCCAAAAAAAGAGGGGAATGTGCATTTGCTTCAAAGAGTTTCCAAGTAACTGTTTTACGTCTTTGAGCGCGCATGGAGCCTTTGATTATGTCTCGACGAAAATCCGATTGTTGGGAATAACGTATCAAAGCAACTTCGCCTGTTTGATCAGTATTATTAGTTTCTTTGGTATTAGTATAAGCATCAGTATTTTGTTGGTTATCAGTAAAAATCACTA